CACCCATCTCCTCAAAGCGTACACAAACACATCTATAGTACGTACCGTAATCTTCACTGCAGACTGCTCTATCCGCAACACCTACGCGATAGTTACAAACACGATTACTCCTCCGAACCCATGTATAATGATCATTCGTTTATCAAGCATATATTAAGATGTCCATACCTACTTTCATTCAAACCTCACATATGTATAATAATCATTCATATATTAGGTATATATCAGGATGTACGTACTTACTTTCATTCAACCCTTACGTATGTATAATAATCATTCATATATAGGCATATACTGCATAAGTACACACTATGTATAATCATCTATATATATACTGCATAAGTACACACTATGTATAATCATCTATATATATACTGCATAAGTACACACTATGTATAATCATCTATATATATACTGCATAAGTACACACTATGTATAATCATCTATATATATACTGCATAAGTACACACTATGTATAATCATCTATATATATACTGCATAAGTACACACTATGTATAATCATCTATATATATACTGCATAAGTACACACTATGTATAATCATCTATATATATACTGCATAAGTACACACTATGTATAATCATCTATATATATACTGCATAAGTACACACTATGTATAATCATCTATATATATCTTATATAACACATATTATGTATAATAACCATTCATATAATTACCCATAACATATAATGTACACAAACATACTATGTATATCGTACATTAACCTATTATCCACAAGCTTACCACAACCTTACACCTGTAAACTTTACAAATTAATAACTAGACCATAATACAATTACCTCTACTTATGAATGGTACAGCCTATATTATGCATACTAGTTTGGACCTTCCCTTGCTTGAGTATATGCAGATCTTAACCCAAGTGAGTCCAACTGGATCTTCCAAATTGCTCAATCCCACCAATATTTACGTAATGCTTAACCTCTAAAATAACTAAACTTACACCTTTAGACTCACATAACACCTCAACCCTACTATTGAATGTATCATTCATAACAACAAGGTAAGACCTCAACTTGCACAAAATCAAGCTTACTATTTCAACAAACTTCCTTAACTATCTACCATGGATCCTTAACTAAAAACATCAATTGATTAATAATTAAAAACTATTATCTCAACCATGAATTTGCCAGACACATTCCGGACTCGCGGGCATCCACGCCATTTTCCCACGCCTCCGTACACGAATCCTACTCGCTTACCCTATCGTACCCCCGTCAACCACCTACGGATCGGAACATTTCGCTGGTTAATCTTCTACGGGGCATGGATTGTAGAGTTACAGCAATTGTCTTTCAGGAGGTTACTGACGGAACCGAATCTATGGACCCATATTGAAGAGACGCTCACGGTGCTTTTTAAAAGGTATCCATGCTATGCGTTAAAGACCTCGATACAAGCTCAGACCACTCGTGAAATCCCGGTCTATTGGTATTTTTTTTTTGGGGGAAGTTTCACCAACATCTCAGAGTGGGGACACGGCATATAGTCAAGTTTGGACATATAGTCCAAGTTAATTAATCCACATTATCACTTGTATGTTGCATTTTAATGAATGCTCGATGGACATAATGTAATTTCTCATTACTGCTATTTCCCCCCCTTTTGACAAAAATCTAAAATTTTTAATTTCAGATTTTAAATTTTTAAAATTTTTAAAAAAATTTTTTTTCGCGGTACCCCCCCCTTTCCCCCCCCACAGTAGTTTTCCATAGGTGCACCTTAAAACCCCCCCCGAGATTAAGGACTAAGGAAATACTTTTCTGTGAGGCCTCTCCCCATGCGCTATTACAGCGCAGAACCTCCCTCGATCATAACACATTGATGCCCCATATGGATACCCGTGTAGATACCCGTGTAGATACCCGTGTAGATACCCGTGTAGATACCCGTGTAGATACCCGTGTAGATACCCGTGTAGATACCCGTGTAGATACCCGTGTAGATACCCGTGTAGATACCCGTGTAGATACCCGTGTAGATACCCGTGTAGATACCCGTGTAGATACCCGTGTAGATACCCGTGTAGATACCCGTGTAGATACCCGTGTAGATACCCGTGTAGATACCCATGTAGATACCCGTGTAGATACCCGTGTAGATACCCGTGTAGATACCCGTGTAGATGCCCGTGTAGATACCCGTGTAGATACCCGTGTAGATACCCGTGTAGATACCCGTGTAGATACCCGTGTAGATGCCCGTATAGATACCCGTGTAGATACCCGTGTAGATACCCGTGTAGATACCCGTGTAGATACCCGTGTAGATACCCATGTAGATACCCATGTAGATACCCATGTAGATACCCGTGTAGATACCCATGTAGATACCCATGTAGATACCCATGTAGATACCCGTGTAGATACCCGTATAGATACCCGTATAGATACCCGTATAGATACCCGTATAGATACCCGTATAGATACCCGTATAGATACCCGTGTAGATACCCATGTAGATACCCATGTAGATACCCGTGTAGATACCCATGTAGATACCCATGTAGATACCCGTGTAGATACCGTGTAGATACCGTGTAGATACCCATGTAGATACCCGTGTAGATACCCGTGTAGATACCCGTGTAGATACCCATGTAGATACCCATGTAGATACCCATGTAGATACCCGTGTAGATACCCGTGTAGATACCCGTGTAGATACCCGTGTAGATACCAGTGTAGATACCAGTGTAGATACCAGTGTAGATACCTATGTAGATACCAGTGTAGATACCTATGTAGATACCTATGTAGATACCTATGTAGATACCTATGTAGATACCTATGTAGATACCTATGTAGATACCTATGTAGATACCTATGTAGATACCTATGTAGATACCATGTAGATACCAGTATAGATACCAGTATAGATACCAGTATAGATACCAGTATAGATACCAGTATAGATACCAGTGTAGATACCAGTGTAGATACCCGTGTAGATACCAGTGTAGATACACATGTAGATACACATGTAGATACACATGTAGATACACATGTAGATACACATGTAGATACACATGTAGATACCTATGTAGATACCTATGTAGATACCTATGTAGATACCTATGCAGATACCTATGCAGATACCTATGCAGATACCTATGCAGATACCTATGTAGATACCTATGTAGATACCTATGTAGATACCTATGCAGATACCTATGTAGATACCTATGCAGATACCTATGCAGATACCTATGCAGATACCTATGCAGATACCTATGCAGATACCTATGCAGATACCTATGCAGATACCTATGCAGATACCTATGCAGATACCTATGCAGATACCTATGCAGATACCTATGCAGATACCTATGCAGATACCTATGTAGATACCTATGGGACCAGATAAATATAAATACAGATGTATTCTAATGACCACACCTTACAAATGTGAACATAGTTAACAAAAACTAGGTGTAATTCTATACAAAGGTTTAAACCCTTTTGTTCACTGGGCCTGTCTGGCAAAATGAGAACTGCTAATTACTCACTTCCATGGTTCAATTCCGTGGCTCGCCCACACATATCCCCCTAACCACGGATATGAAGCATGTCCTCAAATATTGTTGCTTTAACCTCTGTTATTGTCTCGATCATTTTTATTATCGAACCACTTATTAATCCACAAACAGAGACTTTTTTCTTACAAGCTAAAAACGCAGTAAAAATAGCATTCTTCGTCTCTCTCGCACCACTGTTTTTCCTGTTACGTGAAACTTCAACAATCTCCTCAACTAACATAAAATGACTTAACTTGGAAACTTCAACCCTTCCATTCACTATCCAATCTGATACTTATACTATTATCTTTCTCCCCATTGCCTTCTTAGTAACATGAAGTATTTTAGAATTTTCAATTTGGTATATAGAAATTGATCATAATATTTGTGTTTTCTTTAAGTATCTTTTAATTTTTCTCCTAGCAATAGTTCTCCTAGTCTCTGCCGGAAACCTCTTCCTATTTTTTATCAGCTGAGAAGGCGTAGGATTCATATCCTTCTTGCTAATTGGCTGATACCACGGCCGGAGTAATGCCGCTTCCGCAGCATTACAAGCTGTACTCTACAACCGTGTAGGAGATATTGGTTTTATACTTGCATTCTGCTGGCTAATCAAGAACACACAATCCCTAGAACTCACCTATATCCTCTCCTTACCAACATCAACCATTATCCTTCTAGGCTTCATCTCTGCCGCAGCTAGCAAGTCCGCCCAATTTGGCTTCCATCCCTGACTTGCCTCAGCAATAGAAGGACCCACACCTGTCTCTGCTCTCCTCCACTCAAGTACTATAGTGGTAGCTGGCATTTTTCTTCTTATTCGTATCCACCCGCTCCTTTCGCAAAACTCAATAGCCTTAACAATTTGCCTCTGTCTAGGAGCTGTCTCAACATTTTACGCCGCCTCCTATGCCCTAGCCCAAAATGATATTAAGAAAATTGTTGCTTACTCCACCTCCAGTCAGCTAGGTTTAATAATAGTGGCCATTGGACTTAACCTCCCTTACCTAGCCTTTTTTCACATTTGCACTCACGCATTTTTTAAAGCTATACTGTTTTTATGCTCCGGTTTCATTATCCACTCCCTAAATGAAGAACAAGATATCCGAAAAATAGGTGGACTTCAATATGCCCTCCCAATAACAACTACTTGCATCTCCACCGGAAGCTTCGCCCTTATGGGATTCCCATTCCTTGCCGGCTTCTACTCCAAAGATGCTATTATTGAAGCAGCAACTACATCATATACTAATTCTATGGCTCTTCTACTCACCCTCATTGCCACCGCTTTCACTGCAGTCTATAGTATGCGAATAATTTACTATGCATCAATGATACACCCTCGAATAAATCCCACTCTTCTTTATAACGAAATAGATAGTCGTGTACTAAAACCATTACTTCGTCTTGTAATCGGAAGTATCATAGCCGGTCTACTAATTTTCTTTGTTACCCTCCCAGATATACCTATTACACACACAATGCCCCCTCACATGAAATTAACTGCCCTAATTGTTACTATTCTTGCCTTCGCAATAGCCCACGACCTCGCAAAAACATACTGAGTATTACCCTCCAAAGACACTGCGCTATCTAAAGACTATAACCCTTTAGTGTTTAACCCTGTAGTACACCGCACCACCACCACAATCATCCTCAGCTCCGCCTCACAAATTATTGCCCATATTCTAGAATCTATTTTACTAAAAATGCTCGGCCCAGGCCCTTTTGAGCATTTTCAGTCTACCCCTATTAAAGTTATCCGGGTTAGCCAAACCGGCCTAATTAAAACCTATTTATCCATCTTTTTTATTACCCTTGTGTTAGTCATTTTAACTATCCAACTTTTTGATACACAAATATAACTGTTTTCTAGAAAATATCTATCTATTTTTCTGTTATAAAATAGCCTCTATTAATAACCCTATATTTCTGCCAGGACTTTAACCTGAACCTACAACTTGAAAAGCTATCGTTGTAATTCAACTACAAAAACATGTATATGATGTCCTTTAGACTAACATAATCTATTCTGCTACGCTTTTAAAGGAAAAAAGCCATCCACTGGCCTTAGGAGTCAGCATCTCTTGGTGCAAATCCAAGTAAAAGCTCCGCCCTAGTAGCTTAACTCAAAGCACCGACCTTGTAAGCCGGAGACTGCAGCCTAACCCCTGCCTAGGGCTTCAAGGCAAAAGGACTTTAACCTCTACTGATGACCCCCAAAGCCAACATTCTATTTAAATTATGCCTTGCACTTATAGCTTAACCACAAAGTATAGCGCTGAAAACGCTAAGATGAGCCCTAAAAAGCTCTGAGAGCACAAAGGTTTGGTCCTAGCCTTATTATCAACTATTTCCTAATTTACACATGCAAGTCTCAGCATGCCAGTGAGAACGCCCTTTTATCCTATGCCAGGCTAAGGAGCTGGCATCAGGCACGGACCCCTTGCCCACAACGCCTAGTCTCACCACACCCCCAAGGGTATTCAGCAGTGATAAATCTTGTGCATAAGCGTCAGCTTGACCCAGTTAAGGAATAGAGAGCCGGCCAACCCGGTGCCAGCCGCCGCGGCTACCCCGTGGGGCTCAAGTTGATAGTCGTCGGCGTTAAGCGTGATTAAAGTCCCTACAAATTAAGGTCAAATTAATACTCGGTAGTTTAAAGCTTGATATTAAGAAGAACACAAACGAAAGTTACCCTAATTATACTTGAATCCACGACAGCTGGGTCACAAACTGGGATTAGATACCCCACTATGCCCAACCGTAAACAATAAATTTACACTAACAACGCCAGGGAATTACGAGCCATGCTTAAAACCCAAAGGACTTGACGGTTTCCCACCCCACTAGAGGAGCCTGTTCTATAATCGATGATCCCCGCTACACCTAACCATTCCTCGCTTATCAGTCTGTATACCTCCGTCGAAAGCTTACCGCATGAGCGTCTGCAGTAGGCTTAATGATTTTCATCAACACGTCAGGTCAAGGTGCAGCTCAAGGAAAGGAAAGTAATGGGCTACAATTTCTAAGCTAGAACAAACGAAAGACTAAGTGAAATCTTAATCATGAAGGCGGATTTAGTAGTAAAAAGAAAATAGAGTGTTCTTTTTAATCCGGCTCTGGGACGCGTACACACCGCCCGTCACCCTCTTCAATAGTTTAATAACTGTTTATAACCACTACCCCACGTCTTAGAAGAGGCAAGTCGTAACATGGTAAGTGTACTGGAAAGTGCACTTGGAATACAACAAAATGTAGCTTAATAAAAGCCTCCCGCTTACACCGAGAAGATATTTGCTAAACCCAGATCATTTTGAGCCTATAATCTAGCCCCCCCATTCGCATGACACCCCCAACCTACCGCCCCTAAATAAAACATTTTATTATTTTAGTACAGGCGATCGAAAAACTTCTAGGCGCCACAGACAAAGTACCGCAAGGGAATAATGAAATAGAAATGAAATAACCCCAAAGCCTTAAACAGCATAGTTACCCCCTTGTACCTTTTGCATCATGGTCTAGCTAGTCTACCCAAGCAAAATAAAACTTTTAGTTTGAAATCCCGAAACTAAGCGAGCTACTTCAAAACAGCCTTAAGAGCCAATCCGTCTCTGTTGCAAAAGAGTGGAAAGATTTTCAAGTAGAGGTGATAAGCCTACCGAGCTTAGAGATAGCTGGTTGTTTAGGAAAAGAGTTTTAGCTCTACCTTAAGTTTTATGATTCTTATCAACAAACCCTTAAACTTAAGAGCTATTCAAATAAGGCACAGCTTTTTTGAAACAGGGTACAACCTCGAACACCGGGTAAATAAAGGGAGCATAAATAAAGTTGGCCTAAAAGCAGCCATCTTACAGAAAGCGTTAAAGCTCAACTACTAACCCACCCACGATTCCTCAAGCCTCCATTAACCCTTCCCCACTACTAAACTATTTTATATTAATATAAAAGCTATTATGCTAGAACTAGTAACAAGAAATTGCCCTTCTCCAAAATGTAAGCTTAAACTAAAATGGACACTCCATTAGTAACTAACGCAAATGGAATAATTATAATAACATATACCAGAAAACCTTATAACCATACGCGTCACCCTAACACTAGAACATTTCAGGAAAGATTAAAAGAGAAAGAAGGAACTCGGCAAACTTTAGCCCCGCCTGTTTACCAAAAACATCGCCTCTTGATAAAATATAAGAGGTCCAGCCTGCCCAGTGATAAAATTCAACGGCCGCGGTACCCTAACCGTGCGAAGGTAGCATAATCACTTGTTCTCTAAATAGGGACTAGTATCAACGGCATCACGAGGGCTATACTGTCTCCTTTCTCTAATCAGTGAAACTGATCCCCCCGTGAAGAAGCGGGGATTTAAATATAAGACGAGAAGACCCCATGGAGCTTTAAACTTAACATGTACCTCTATATTCTATATCAAATTAATTCTAGAACTCTATGTGTTAGTTTTAGGTTGGGGTGACCGCGGAGTATAATTTAACCTCCATGACAAATGGGCTATGCCCTTATCCATGAACTACAACTCTAAGAATCATAAACTGATGTTTATTGACCCGATAACTCGATCAACGAACCAAGTTACCCTGGGGATAACAGCGCAATCTACTTCAAGAGCCCCTATCGACAAGTAGGTTTACGACCTCGATGTTGGATCAGGGTATCCTAGTGGTGCAGCCGCTTCTAATGGTTCGTTTGTTCAACGATTAAAACCCTACGTGATCTGAGTTCAGACCGGAGCAATCCAGGTCGGTTTCTATCTATAAAGTGCTTCCCCTAGTACGAAAGGACCGGGGTAACATGGCCAATGGAATAATAAGCCATACTTCTTTACTAATGAAATAATCTTAATTAGCTTGAGCCTAAAATTTTTTCTCAAAACCAGAGTTTGTTAGTATGGCAGAATATGGTTATGCAAAAGATCTAAGACCTTTGAACTGGGGTTCAAATCCCCATATTAACTTATGTATATTCTTCCTTTACTTTATATCGCACCTATTCTCCTCGCAGTAGCATTCCTAACTTTAATTGAACGAAAAATCCTCGGCTATATGCAACACCGTAAAGGCCCTAACATTGTCGGACCTTTTGGTCTTCTTCAACCTATTGCTGATGGCGTAAAACTGTTTATTAAAGAACCTATCCGCCCGTCAACATCCTCACAAATTCTTTTTATCCTAGCCCCTACCCTCGCCCTAACCTTTGCTATAGTAATATGAATACCATTTCCTATTCCAATCCCACATTCCGACCTAAACTTAAGTATTTTATTTATTCTAGCCGTCTCAAGCCTTATTGTTTATACAATTTTAGGATCCGGCTGAGCCTCTAATTCTAAGTATGCCCTCATTGGTGCCCTCCGTGCCGTTGCTCAGACTATTTCCTATGAAGTCACTTTGGCCCTCATCATTCTATGTGCTGTCTTTCTCGCAGGAGGGTTTAATCTCTCAACCTTTAATTTTTTACAACAGAATATATGACTTATCTTTCCGCTTTGACCCTTAGCTTTTATATGATTTGTGTCTACATTAGCCGAAACTAACCGAGCCCCTTTCGACCTCACAGAAGGGGAATCAGAACTAGTTTCAGGATTTAATGTAGAATATGCAGGAGGACCCTTTGCCCTGTTCTTTCTTGCGGAGTACGCCAATATTCTAATAATAAATACCCTTTCAGCTATCATTTTTCTAGGCTCTAACATGCCCTCAGTAACATTAACAACAATTTTACTAATAACAAAAGCTTCAATCCTTTCCCTCTGCTTCTTATGAGTCCGAGCCTCATACCCACGATTTCGCTATGATCAACTTATGCACCTAGTGTGAAAAAATTTCTTGCCATTAACACTTGCCCTAATTATTTTTCACATTTCTATACCAATCTCCCTTCTTTTCACTCCCCCCTTACCCTGGAAGTGTGCCCGAAAGCTAAGGACCTCCTTGATAGGGAGGCTTATAGGGGTTCAAACCCCCTCTCTTCCTTTAAAGAGATAGGAATCGAACCTATACCTAAGAGATCAAAACCCTTTGTACTTCCTTTATACTACTCCTTAGTAAGGTAAGCTAAATAAGCTTTTGGGCCCATACCCCAACAATGTTGGTTAAAATCCTTCCTTTACTAATTAACCCTATTGCCATGATCATATTTTTACTTAGCCTTGCTATCGGAACTACTATTACCCTCTCAAGTTATCATTGACTTCTCGCATGGATCGGACTAGAAATTAATACCCTCGCAATTATTCCTATTATAACTAAGACACCCCACCCACGAGCTATTGAAGCCGCTACAAAATACTTCTTGACCCAAGCCACAGCTTCCGCCTTAGTTTTATTTTCAAGCCTTATTAACGCATGACAAACCGGAGAATGAGCAATCGCCTCCCTCACCGACTTACCAGCAAATGCTTTATCAATTGCTCTTATAATAAAACTGGGCTTAGCCCCTCTTCACTTCTGAATACCAGAAGTCCTTCAAGGTATTTCATTATCTACTGGCCTTATTCTATCGACCTGACAAAAAATTGCCCCAATAGCCCTCATTCTCCAAACTTCACATCTTCTTAATCTTAATCTCACGATTACCATAGGCTTTACCTCAATTCTAATTGGAGGCTGAGGCGGAATTGGACAAACCCAGCTCCGAAAAATCATAGCCTTCTCTTCAATCGGCCATCTGGGATGAATAATTCTTATTTTAAAATTTAGCCCTCAACTCTCACTTTTTAATTTTTTGTTGTACATTATAATAACGACTGCTATATTTTTATCCCTTATATCAGTGTCCGCCACAAAATTATCAGAAATTTCTACCTCCTGGTCCAAAACCCCTGTTTTAACCACAACCACGATACTCATCCTACTCTCCCTAGCAGGCCTCCCCCCTCTCACAGGCTTTGCCCCTAAACTCCTTATTATTCTAGAACTTACCAAACAAAATGCGTCTATACTAGCCGCAATAATCATACTCGCCTCTCTTCTAGCCTTATTTTTTTATCTACGACTAACCTACATTACTACCCTAACCCTCCCCCCTAATACCCCAAATTCATTATTTTCATGACGAAATGCCACCAAATTATATCCAACCACTGCCATTATAAACACCCTTGCCCTCTCGCTCCTTCCCCTCACCCCTACCCTCCTCTTCGTATAGAAATTTAGGTTAGTGCAGACCAAAGGCCTTCAAAGCCTTAAGCGAAGGTTAAATTCCTCCAATTTCTGTAGGACCTGCAGGATATTAACCTACATCTTCTGAATGCAACTCAGACCCTTTAAATTAAGATAAAGCCCTCTAGAATGACGGGCCTCGATCCCGTAATATTTTAGTTAACAGCTAAACACTCTATCCAGCGAGCTTCATTCTACTTCTCCCGCTTCTTAAAAACGGGAGAAGCCCCGGCAGGTATTACCCTGCGTCTTGAGGTTTGCAACCCCACATGTTAACACCCCGGGGCCTGGTAAAGAGAGGACTTAAACCTCTGTGTTCGGGACTACAATCCGCCGCCTGCTCGGCCACTTTACCTGTGATATTCACCCGCTGATTTTTTTCTACTAATCACAAAGACATTGGAACCTTATATTTAATCTTTGGGGCCTGAGCTGGAATAATCGGAACTGCCCTAAGCCTGCTTATCCGAGCAGAACTTAGTCAGCCAGGCACTCTTCTCGGCGACGACCAAATTTATAATGTAATCGTAACTGCCCACGCATTTGTAATAATTTTCTTCATAGTAATACCAATCTTAATCGGGGGCTTTGGAAACTGACTAGTCCCATTAATGATCGGAGCCCCTGACATGGCCTTCCCCCGAATAAACAACATAAGCTTCTGACTATTACCTCCGTCATTCTTCCTTCTCCTAGCATCCTCAATAGTTGAAGCAGGAGTCGGCACAGGATGAACCGTTTACCCTCCATTAGCTGGAAACCTAGCTCATGCTGGCCCATCAGTTGATTTAGCCATTTTTTCCCTACATTTAGCTGGAGTCTCATCCATTCTTGGAGCCATTAACTTTATTACAACAATTATTAATATAAAACCATCATCCACCACACAGTATCAAACACCCCTATTTGTCTGATCCGTACTAATTACTGCCGTTCTTCTATTACTTTCTTTACCAGTCCTAGCTGCCGGCATTACAATGCTCCTTACTGACCGAAATTTAAATACTACATTTTTTGACCCTGCTGGAGGCGGAGACCCTGTCCTCTACCAACACCTATTCTGATTCTTTGGTCACCCTGAAGTCTATATTCTCATCCTTCCCGGTTTCGGCATTATTTCTCATGTAGTCGCCTACTACTCTAATAAAAAAGAACCTTTTGGGTATATAGGTATAGTGTGAGCCATACTCTCTATTGGTCTTTTAGGTTTTATCGTCTGAGCACATCATATGTTTACTACAGACCTTAATGTTGACACACGAGCCTACTTTACATCTGCTACAATAATTATTGCTATCCCTACAGGCGTCAAAGTCTTTAGCTGGCTAGCTACAATGCATGGAGGTGTTATTAAGTGAGAAGCACCTATATTATGAGCCCTAGGATTTATCTTTTTATTTACTGTTGGAGGGCTTACAGGCATTGTTCTAGCCAATTCTTCAATTGATATTGTACTTCATGATACCTACTATGTAGTTGCACATTTCCATTATGTTTTATCAATAGGGGCAGTTTTTGCTATCATAGCCGGGTTTGTACACTGATTTCCTTTATTTACAGGCTTTACCTTGCACGAATTGTGAGCTAAAACACACTTTGTGGTAATATTCCTAGGGGTTAATTTAACCTTCTTTCCGCAACATTTCTTAGGCCTAGCTGGTATACCTCGTCGCTATTCAGACTATCCTGACGCTTATACCCTTTGAAATACCTTATCATCTGTAGGTTCACTAATTTCCCTTGTAGCTGTCGTAATAATGATATTTATTATCTGAGAAGCTTTTGCCTCTAAACGCTTATTTTCTGGGGCAGCACTCACACCAACCAATATTGAATGGCAATTAGGATTCCCCCCTCACTATCACACATTTGAAGAAGCAACTTTTACTATCAAAATAACACGAGAAAGGAGGGAATTGAACCCCCGTACCCTGGTTTCAAGCCAGACACAAAACCTCTCTGCCACTTTCTCTGAGGGGTTAGTTAAATTATAACATTGTCTTGTCAAGACAATATTACTAGTTAGAATCTTGTATCTCTCTATGGCACACCCCACCCAACTTGGTTTCCAAGACGCAGCCTCACCTATTATAGAAGAACTTCTCCATTTCCATGATCATGCCCTTATAGCGGTACTATTAATTAGTATACTCGTTTTATATATTATTTCTGTTTTAATAACAACTAAACTCTCTAGCACCAACACAATTGATGCTCAAGAAATCGAAATAGTTTGAACTATTATACCCGCCATTATCCTCATTGTAATTGCTCTCCCATCCCTGCGCATCTTATACTTGATGGATGAAGTAAGTAGCCCAGATATAACTGTAAAGACAATCGGGCATCAATGATACTGAAGTTACGAATACTCTGACTTCATTAATTTAAACTTTGACTCTTATATGATCCCCACTAAAGACCTAGAACCAGGCCACTTCCGCCTTCTTGAAGTAGATAATCGAATAATTACCCCAATCGGAACAGCCGCACGAATTTTAATCACAGCTGAAGATGTCCTTCACTCTTGAGCTGTCCCAGCTCTAGGCGTAAAATCAGACGCGATTCCAGGCCGACTTAATCAATCTTCCTTCTTAATTGCCCACCCAGGAGTTTACTATGGTCAGTGCTCTGAAATCTGTGGAGCAAATCATAGCTTTATACCCATTGTAATTGAGGCCCTCCCCGTCTCAAAATTCCTAAACTGAATTAATGCCGCTCAAGACGCCTCATTAAGAAGCTGTAGGTTAGCAACAGCCTTTTAAGCTGTAGATAGGTGATTCCAACCACCCTTAATGAAATGCCTCAACTCAACCCAGTCCCGTGACTTATTTACTTTCTCCTCACATGATTAATTCTTCTCTTTTTAGCCCCTCAGAAAATCTTAAGTAATATTAATCCTAATGAACCTAATTCTAAAGACCTAAAAACAACTAATTACATGTGGACCTGACCATGATAATAGACCTCTTTAGCCAATTTGCCCCCACAACTTTTTTAGGAGTTCCTCTTATTCTTCTAGCCATACTGATACCGTGATTGCTAATCCCAACACCCTCGACCCAATGAATTAATAACCGCCTCTTAACTGCCCAAAACTGATTCTTAACTTCATTTACAAAACAACTTTTACTACCCCTTAACACACCTGCCCATAAGTGGGCCTTCCTTCTAACTTCCCTTATAATTTTTCTTCTCAGCATAAATCTGTTAGGCCTCTTACCCTATACATTTACACCGACTACTCAACTGTCAATTAATTTAGGATTAGCTACCCCACTCTGACTTACAACTGTCCTAGTAGGATTCCGCAATCAACTTACCCACTCTCTAGCGCATTTTCTTCCAGAAGGCACTCCTACCCCACTTATCCCCGTCCTTATTCTAATCGAAACAATTAGTCTCTTTATCCGTCCCTTAGCCCTAGGAGTGCGACTCACTGCTAATCTAACTGCTGGACACCTTCTTATTCATTTAATCTCCTCAGCAGTATCCGCAATTTTTTTCTTATCAATCACTGCTTCCATACTGACCTTCCTAGTTCTAGTGCTTTTAACAATTCTTGAAATTGCAGTTGCTATAATTCAAGCATACGTCTTTGTACTACTCCTCAGCCTTTATCTTCAAGAAAATACTTATGGCCCACCAAGCTCACGCCTTCCACATAGTAGACCCCAGCCCTTGACCATTAACAGGAGCCACTGCAGCTTTCTTGTTAACATCCGGCCTAGCCGCATGATTTCACTTTAATACCTCTGTTATTTTAACAATAGGGCTAACTTTAATATTATTAACTATATATCAATGATGACGAGATGTTGTCCGTGAAGGGACCTTCCAAGGTCACCACACCCCACCAGTTCAGACAGGCCTCCGTTATGGTATAATCCTTTTTATTACCTCAGAAGTATTTTTCTTTATTGGCTTCTTTTGAGCATATTACAATGCTAGTCTTGCCCCAACTCCAGAAGTTGGAGAGTGCTGGCCTCCAGCAGGAATTACCCCTTTTAACCCATTTGAAATTCCATTACTTAATACAGCAGTCCTACTAGCCTCCGGAGTATCAGTTACATGAGCCCATCACAGCATTATACAAGCCGATCGTAAAGGGGCCCTCCAAGCCCTTGCCATTACAATTACCTTAGGCCTTTATTTTACCCTCCTCCAAGCTATAGAATATTATGAAGCCCCATTTACAATTGCTGATGGCATTTATGGTACCACCTTCTTCGTAGCCACAGGATTCCACGGCCTACATGTTATTATTGGCTCAGCATTTCTTATTATGTGTTTCCTACGCCAATTATACTTTCATTTTACCTCTCAACACCACTTTGGCTTTGAAGCTGCCGCATGATACTGACACTTTGTAGACGTTGTTTGACTTTTCCTTTATGTGTCAATCTACTGATGAGGCTCATATTTTCTTAGTATAACTAGTACAGTTGACTTCCAATCACCTAATCTTGGTTGAACCCCAGGAGAAAATAATGTTTATGTTTCTCTTTATTGCCTCTCTCCTCTCAGCTATTTTGGCCACCATCAGTTTTTGAATCCCACTAATTAGTCCAGATACAGAAAAACTTTCTCCGTACGAGTGCGGCTTTGATCCTCTTGGCTCAGCTCGACTCCCGTACTCCATACGATTCTTTCTTGTGGCAATTCTATTCCTCCTATTTGATCTAGAAATCGCCCTTCTCCTCCCCGCCCCATGAGCTATTCAACTCTTTAACCCAATTTTGACTATTATCTGAAGCTCTATCCTTATTGTCTTATTAACTTTAGGCTTCATCTACGAATGACTACAAGGAGGCCTCGAATGAGCAGAATGGGATTCTAGTCCAAAAAAGACAGCTGATTTCGACTCAACTAATTATGGTTTAAACCCATAGTATCCCTATGATCTTTTTATTGACTATAATATTCTTTATTGTCCTTGCAGGCCTATCTTTCCACCGCATACACCTTTTATCAGCCCTCTTATGCCTGGAAGGCATAATATTAACTATCTTCATCGGACTCAGCCTCTGACCAAGTCAATTATCTCTGGCCCCTTTAATAAACCCTCTTATTATATTGACTATGTCAGCCTGTGAGGCTGGATTAGGACTCTCCTTAATAATCGCCACAGCCCGGTCACATGGTAACGACAATCTAAAAACCCTAAGCCTACTACAATGTTAATAATCATCTTCGCTTGACTCTCAATTTTTTTTACAATTTTTTTAGCCCCTAAAAAACATCTATGAGCGCTAATTACAGGCCAAGGGTTTTTCTTAGCATTCTTTTCAATAGCATGATTTTTTCTTCAAGACTTTAACTTTTCTAATTCCTTGTTTTTTATTGACAAAATCTCTGGGCCCCTAGCCATCCTAACCTGCTGATTATTCCCACTTACTATGCTAGCCAGCCAAAGTAAAGTATATCTTGAACCAATTAACCGCCAACGAGCTTATATTGCTAATAGCACTTTTCTTCAACTCACCACCCTGTTAGCTTTCACAACCTCGGACTTAATATTATTCTTTATCTTCTTTGAAGCCTCACTCGTTCCAACTATAATTATTATTACTCGATGAGGAGCTCAGGAACGACGCCTAGAAGCAGGCATATATTTAGCATTCTATACTATACTAGGGGCGATTCCACTATTAATCTGATTTAATAAATTCTATGCCACTCACGGCTCTTTACTCCCAATTCTTACCCACACCTTATATATTACTCAAACCCCTACAAACTACCCAGGCCTATTTTGAGTAACCTTCAACGCCGCTTTCCTGATTAAACTCCCCATATACTGCCTGCACCTATGACTTCCAAAAGCGCATGTTGAGGCACCTATCGCAGGCTCTATAGTACTAGCAGGTACTCTCCTTAAACTAGGAGGATATGGTATTCTTCGGACATCTCCTATACTTCAAGAAGATACCCTTAATCAAACACTATTAGTGATACTCGTAGCCATTCTTGGGATCTTAGCAACCGCACTCCTTTGCCTTCGACTTACAGACCTAAAATCACTCATCGCCATATCCTCCGTTAGCCATATGAACCTTGTAGTTGCCGCCGCCTTAATTTCCACCCCATGAAGCTACTCAGGAGCAATAATAATAATGATCGCCCACGGCCTAACCTCCTCAGCCCTCTTCTGCCTCGCTAATACCTCATATGAACGCACAAATAGCCGGACTATGATTCTTCTTCGCGGAACATTAATAATCTTTCCCCTTGCAGGAGCATGATGGTTAACAGTAATACTCCTCAATATGGCCCTTCCCCCAACAATTAATTTTGCAGGTGAAGTACTTATTATAGCCTCACTTTTTAACTGATCACCGATTGCCTTCCTAATTGTTGCTTTAAACTTAATCTTTACAACCGCTTACACCCTCTATGTGCTATGATCCACTCAACGCGGGCCACTCCCAAGTCATATTAAAACTCTATTTCCCTACCAAATTCGTGAGCACTTATTACTTTTACTTCATATCCTACCGGGATTGCTTCTTATTATTAAACCAGAAATAATCTTTTTCTGTAAATATAGTTTAGTAAAACTCTAGATTGTGATTCTAGCAACAAAGGTTAAACTCCTTTTATTTACCATATTAAACGCTTTTAGTGACCCAACTGCTTCCTATTGAAGTAAACACATTTCCTACACCTCACAGCTCGTAAAGCCCCGCCCCACTTATCCCCCCGCACTATTTCTAGAGCCATAAATAAAGTTAGTAACAAAGCCCACCCGCCTAAAAATATTACTCACCCCCCATCACATAATAAACCCCCAACCCCTCATCACTCCACCTGACTCACATCAGCCCCACTTAATGAAACCAAAATTTTTACCCCCCCAAACTGCCCGTACACCCCAACAACCAGTAATAAAGCAACGTACACTCATAAGTAGGTTACTACCACACGACTCCCCCAAGCTTCAGGATATGGCTCCGCTACCAACGCTGCACAATAAGCAAACACTACTATTATCCCACCTAAATAAATGATAAAAAGGGTTAGAGACAAGAAACTCACCCCCCCCTTAATTAATACAAGACACCCAGCCCCAGATCCACCAACTAAACCCAAAGCAGCATAATAAGGAGACGGATTAGAAGCTACTGCCAAAAGCCCCACTAACAAACAAAATTCTGCAATCATATGTTTCTGTTAGGATTTTCACCTACCCAGCAGCTCAAAATCGCTACATCAGCTTCAGAAACTTATGGCCCCAACAATCCGAAAATCCCACCCTCTACTTAAAATCATTAATGGCTCATTTATTGACCTCCCCTCCCCCACCAACATCTCATCCTGATGAAATTTTGGTTCACTTTTAGGACTTTGCCTGGTGGCCCAAATCATTACGGGTCTATTCCTAGCGATACACTATACAGCTGACACCTCTCTAGCCTTTTCCTCTGTCGCTCATATCTGCCGAGACGTTAATAACGGCTGGCTTCTGCGTAATATCCATGCTAATGGAGCATCATTTTTCTTCATTTGTATTTATTTTCACATCGGACGAGGCCTTTACTACGGCTCTTACTTATATAAGGAGACCTGAAACATCGGAGTTATTCTTCTATTTTTAGTCATAGCCTCAGCCTTTGTAGGTTACGTACTACCTTGAGGCCAAATGTCTTTCTGAGGAGCCACAGTAATCACCAATCTCCTCTCAGCCGCCCCCTATATCGGCTCTAACCTCGTCCAATGAATCTGAGGGGGATTTTCAGTGGATAACGCCACCCTCACCCGGTTTTTTACATTCCACTTCATCCTCCCATTCATCATTGCAGCTGCAAGTGTACTACACCTTCTCTTCCTTCACCAAACTGGATCATCTAACCCCACAGGCCTCAACTCCAACCTAGACAAAGTCCCATTCCACCCATACTTTTCCTATAAAGACCTCTTCGGCTTCGCCATCCTACTTGGCCTGCTTGCCACCCTCTCCACCTTTGCCCCGAACCTACTAGGCGACCCAGATAACTTTACACCAGCTAACCCCCTAGTCACTCCCCCCCACATTAAGCCAGAATGATACTTCCTATTCGCCTACGCTATCCTCCGCTCGATTCCAAACAAACTTGGAGGCGTCCTCGCCCTACTTCTCTCAATCCTAGTCCTATTTGTTATACCAATCATTCACACCTCCAAACTACGCTCACTTATATTCCGACCGATCGCAAAAATCTTCTTTTGAACTCTAATTGCTAACACAGCTATTCTCACATGAATCGGAGGACAGCCAGTCGAAGATCCATTCATCTCCATTGGCCAGATCACCTCAGGACTATACTTCTTCATTTTTGTCCTTCTTACTCCTACATTAGGCCTCTTAGAAAATAAACTTCTGAAAGTCTAA